TCGCTTCTGATCTCGATAAAGCTACTCAGAATCAATTGGCAAGAGGTCAACGATTACGCGAGTTGCTTAAACAATCCCAATCAGACCCTCTTACTGTGGAAGAACAGATAGCTACAATTTATATTGGAGCAAATGGATATCTTGATTCGTTAGAAATTGGACAGATAAAGAAATTTCTCATTAAGTTACGTACCTACTTAAAAAAGAATAAACCTCAATTTCAAGAAATTGTATCTTCTACCAAGACATTCACCGAGGAAGCGGAAACCTTTTTGAAGGAAGCTATTCAGGAGCACACTAAACTATTTCTACTTGAGGAACAAGCATAAATTTATAACTCTAATTCTATTGTTAGAACAAGAGTTATTCTTGCGAATTATTTCTGATTCAAATCATTCAAAAAAGGGGTTTCTTGGTATCGCATCTTTTAAAATAGATGGAAAAAAATTGCGTCCAATAGGATTTGAACCTATACCAAAGGTTTAGAAGACCTCTGTCCTATCCATTAGACAATGGACGCTTTTCATTCCTATTTCATTCTTTCGCATTCTCCCTTTATCTTTTTTTTTGAGAAAAAGAAATGAAAATTTTTTTAGGTAAAAAAAAAGAATGCATATTCGAATGGATGATGCATATAGAATAAGGAATATGGGGCGGGTAGCGGGAATCGAACCCGCATCGTTAGCTTGGAAGGCTAGGGGTTATAGTCGACGTTAATTTATCATTCTTAACGTCTCTAATTCAAAACCGAACATGAAAATTTTGTTTCATTCGGCTCCTTTATGGAAAATTGATGTATTCCCAGAAACAAAAATTAGATCCATAACATCTATGTCAGCTTTTCTTATTAAAGACACCCAAAGCCACTCGCTTTCTAGATGATCCCTCTAGAGAAGGGGGATTCTATTATCCCAAATCCGTCTAATCTAGTTACTTCGTTCCCTATTTCCACTCGAGGGATCCTGAGGAAAAGAATTAAATTGAGTTTCCACCGAGCTAAAATAATATGCTGATGGTTCTAGTAAACCAAAACTACCATTTTCTAGCTATTTGGCTTTAATCTTAGCTTATACAAGACAAAAATTGAAGATCTAGTTACGATTGGAAATGCACTTATGTTTTTTATCTTCATCCATAGATCCTTTACTTATATTTATTAATTGGAAGATTTGATCCAATTTTTTTTTATTATGCTTCGTGACTCTATAACCCTTTTATTCAATTTCAATTGAACTTTGGATACAAATCGTGAGAATTTCTATTTTTCCTCAAATATGCTATTGAGGGGAAAAGGATTAAACTCTTTTTAGGAAATAAAGTTTTTTTTTGATCGGAATATGAAAAACCCGAAAGACCCCTTAACTTTTTAAGTTATTAATTGAACGAATCGCACTTTTACCACTAAACTATACCCGCTTCATATTCATTATTATATATGAATATACCTTTTGTCGAACAAAGGAATGAGATGCTATCTTAATAGCATCAGACTCATTAAAACTTGAGCGTTGACACTTCATCCTCCCCGACCAGGGGAGGGGTACTTGAAGTCGAAGTACAGAAAGTTTTTTAAAATAACCAAATTCTAATAAAGTTAGAATAAAGCAAAAAGTATCATTTTTCACTTGTTATAAGTCATTACTGACAGTCCAAAATTGAAGGAATTATTGAAGCTGGGCTATAACCACGCCGAATTCCTCATTTTTTTTTACTTGCCCTTATTTTTTTTTACTTGCCCTTCAACTGACCCATTTTTGAATTTGAACTCGGATTAATTGGATCTTAAATGTTCAATGTCCCTTGAACAAATAAAAGAGTTATGTTATATATGTTATAACATATGTGTGTGTCATTTTTTATATTATATTATTTAATATATGTATGTGCTTTTTTCCAGTTAAATAATTAACTAAATTGAGAAAAAAGACTCAAAATTCAAAATACTACTTAAAGTCAAAATACTACTTAATACTAATTAATAAATACTAAACAAAAAAAAAAATTATTAATTTGAATATTCTTTCATTTTCATATTTTATAGTATATTTTATAGTATTTTCTATAGTATTATATTACTAATACTAAGAAATGGAAGTAAGGCTTTTCAATTTAAATCTTTTTTACTTCGCCTGTCACACCACATAAAAAATTTTCAATTTGAATTGGGAGAGATGGCTGAGTGGACTAAAGCGACAGATTGCTAATCCGTTGTACGAGTTATTTGTACCGAGGGTTCGAATCCCTCTCTCTCCGCTCCCCTCGATCGCTTCAGACTTTCAAAATCTTTTTTTTTTTATTCCTCACGTCCAGGATTACGGCCCGGATCATTAGATAAGAATCCAAAGATGAAGAGAGAAACAAAAAATATGACTACTGTGTAAACAAAGAGTTTGAGAGTAAGCATTACACAATCTCCAAGATTCTTTTTTTGAAAAGGGAAATAGATTGCCTATTTTTTATCACATACACTATGTTGACATAGTGCCCAAAAAAGAAACCAAAAAGAAAATGAAGTCTTTTCTTGAAAAAGATAATTTTTACTAATTTTTTGTTTTTGTAATGTAATAATAATAAGAAAAGCAAGATTCTGATTCCTTCATTACCAAAAATTTTTGGTATTTTTGGTCATATCCATTATTGGGTATTGTGGGGTCTTTAGAAAGTCCTTGTTTACTGGAAGGTCAGAACGAGGAAATAAGTTGATCAAAATTTATCACCGTGCGATTATTCAATATAATACAAGAACAAGAATTTCTATTTTCGAATGGAGGGTTCATAATGTAAAATTTATAAGATCTTATAAATTTTTAGAAAATTTGTTTCGTATAAATCATGAATTTTTCGGAGCATTAAAGATTTTATCGAAAACTTACAGCAGCTTGCCAAACAAAGGCTAAGAGCAAAAATAGTACAGGTATGACAGGCATAACATCTACGATAGGATTGAAAAAGGCATAAGCCTCGGGCAATTTGCCGAAGAAAAAACTACTCGAAGAAAGGGTAGAATTAAGACAGATACAGATTAAACTAAAGATATTAAGCATAACAAACATTTCATTCTTGTAGATTAGAAAATTAGATTTTGATTGAGTTCTTTTTATGAGGGAAAAATTAAAAGGTAGGTCAAAAAACCTTCTTGTTCTTCGAACGCTCTCAAATCAAAAATCTTCCCTTTCATTCTCAAATGAGAATACAAGGAATTTTAGTTTCATACAATATCTTAATTTAATTTTATGGAATGATCAATCATTTTTTTCTATATTTTCATGTGTTGAATCCTAGCAGTAATATATTTCATATATATTTGAATTGGGATTGACGAACAACTAATACGAATATTAGTCTTTATTAGTATCAAAGAGAAATTCGAAATCGAAATGGGGCGTGGCCAAGTGGTAAGGCAACGGGTTTTGGTCCCGTTATTCGGAGGTTCGAATCCTTCCGTCCCAGAGCGTCTACATGAGAAAGGAAAGATTCTTCTCTTTAACAAATTTATCTTTAAGTTTGGAAATTTTTTTCTTTAATCTTGGATATAGTGTCACCTTTTGTTCTGATTTTTCTATAAAAATAAAACTTTTTTCATTTAGTTTTTCACAAATGCGATTGAGTGTACGGGTAGAAATAAAGATATTTCATTGAATTCTAAATTCAAAACAATTTTTGGGTATATCATTAAGAGACTACTATTTTAATAGTCATATTGAAGTAAGTTACTTAGGAAAACTCTTTTTTCCATGAAATCCGAATTCTCGTATTATGTAATTCATTATGGAATTCTGAATTGAAAGAGAAAAAAAGATCCTTTTCTATTTCATACTCATGAAAACCAAAATTTTTTTTTTATGAACCTGGGTACTCGAAGAAATTTGAAAAATCCATATTATAAATATAGAGAAACTTATGACTTTTTCGAGTTATTGGAATAGCTTATATTTTGTTAATAACTGATTTTATTCCGGAATTGCAAAATCCATAGGGCCTTTCTTTTTAGATTTAGAGTTTATTTGTTCGAGAAGAATTTTTCCGTAATTTAACATAACATCCCGAATGATTTGTTGAAGATTTTAATTAGATTTAAGGAAATGGATTCACTTTTCTTTTTTCTTTTTTAGAAATTTCTTTCACCCCATAGGATAGAGGGGCGAAATAACTTAAATCCTTTATAATATAAGACTTTTTTCCAGATAATTATTTACCTTTCCCTAGATACATACATAAAAATTGTATCATTGAGCCAATGACTATTCATGATTCCATATTGAATCAATTGCATACCGTTTCAAAATAAAATTTAAAATGAGAGGAGTGTTATGGTAAAACTTCGTTTAAAACGATGTGGTAGAAAGCAACGTGCGACTTGAAGGACATAATTCACTGTGGATTCTTACATCCGCCATTTTCTATAGGAATGAAGATGCTCTTGAATCGACATAGTTTGTTCTGTTCCTATTAGGAACCCAATTTGTATTGGGTTGGTAAATAGGAATAGTACATGATGGAGCTCGAGCAAAACGTATTGATTCATTTATCGGGGGGGCGAATCTAGGGTTAGTAACAATTAATAAATTAGACTACTTTGTTAAGTATATCCTCAATATAGAAATTAAAATTTTAAATTGCAGGATTCAAATCCCAACAAGTTTGAAATAAAATAAATAACATTTTTTATATTACATTACAAGGGAAAAAATCGTTCATATTATCTTTCCATAGAAGGAAATAACAAAAAACAAAAGGTATGTTGCTGCCGTTTTGAAAAAGGGGATAAGGATCACCGAAGTAATGTCTAAACCTAATGATTTTTATTTTTAAAAGTAAAGAGAAAGAATTCCGGAACAAGGAAACACTATTTTCAATTGTATCAATATTTTTTTTTAGTATAATGATAATGATGGAGACTAAAAAAAGATTCGAGACGAAACAAACAAAAGAGGTTAGAGACGACTCAAGAAATGCCTAAGGATTTACTTTCGGACTTTTTCAGAATTACCCAACTTGAGTTATGAGTACGAATGATATTTCTTTTTTTTTTCTTTTTTTATGTAAGTAAGAACAGAAAAACTTAAATCATAGTCTAAGTCATAAATTTTTTTATATATTTTACATTATATACAGAAATATTAGAATCATTTTTTCTCGAGCCGTATGAGGAGAAAACCTCTTATACGTTTCTAGGGGGGGTTATTTATCTATATCTATCCCAATGAGCGATCTATCAAATCGTTGCAATTGATGTTCGATCCCGACGAGAAGGAAGAGATCTTCGAAAGGTGGGTTTTTATGATCCAATGAAAAATCAAACTTATTTAAACGTTCCTGCTATTCGTTATTTCCTTGAAAAAGGTGCTCAACCTACAGGAACTGTTCATTATATTTTAAGAAAAGCAGAATTTTTATTTTAAAAGAATTCATAAAAGAAATAAAAAAATTAGAAAAAAGAAAGGTAACTAGTATAAATTTGTGTGGTAATTATTTATTCACAATTGCTCTTTTCTTGTTCTATATGATGTTTTATATTTACCATATTTCTTGTTGTGCCAATCCAACACAAATCCTTATTTTATGTAATTTTTTTTTTATTTCATTTTTTTATCAACAATTTATTCATATTGACAATGGTGTGTCGAACAAATATAATTCGATCGTAGATAAATAGATCTGTTTATTTCGATCCTTATTTATTTATGGGTTTTTTCTTTACTTCATTCAAATTATGGGTTTGCCAAATTTACTATTTGTTATATAAGATATATTTTTTTAACGAAAATCAAAAATTTTTTCTATTTTCTAAAAAAGGGGGGCGGTCTTTAAATGTAAATTTTTACATTTTTTTTATCTGTCTTTAATTTAATCCAATCCACTTTGCTATTTTGTTTAATTGATCATCTAATCTTTCCTTTATATTTCTTTTGAATTCAAAATTCAATGTTTTTACGTAGTTGTATAGTTCAATTCCATTTTTTCCACTTGTATATACATATTTATCTGGGTTGCTAACTCAATGGTAGAGTACTCGGCTTTTAAGTGCGATTATGGTTTTTTACACATTTGAATGAAGTAACGAATTCGTCCAGACTTTTGGTAGAGTCTATAAGACCACGACTGATCCTGAAAGGTAATGGATGGAAAAAACCGCATGTCGTAATAAAATAAAATAATAAGAAAAAATGGAATTGAATTTTCATTTTTGAATTTCTTATTATATTCTTTCTTATTTTTTTTTTATTTTAAGAAATTCACAGTTAGAGTTTGGTCTAGTAAATAAATGGATAGAGCTCTATGGCTCTAATTCTGGTAAAAAAAAAAAGCAACGAGCTTTTATTCTTAATTTGAATAATTTCCCGATCTAATTAAACGTTAAAAATAACTTAGTGCCTGATGTGGGGAAGGGGTCTCCTGTAAATGGACCTTTGATTCTTTTTTTTAAGAATAAAAAAAAATCCTACCTATTTTCTATTATGGATTGGAAACTAATGTGTAGAAGAAACAGTATACTGACAAAAAAAATTTCCAAAGTCAAAAGAGCGATCGGGTTGCAAAAATAAAAGATTTTTTATCCTCTGATAATTTATTTAATAGTTTAATAGAACGAAGATAAACCTATTGGATAGTAGAAGGGGAGAGGAAAAAGATCTGTTGATTGGACTCTGTATTTCCGGGGTATATATTTTTTTCATACATGATACATACTCTGTTCTGACCGTATTGCACTATGTATAATTTGATAATACAAGAAATACCTATTGTTTCTGGTTCAAGTAGAAATTGAAGTCAATGGAAGAATTACAAGAATATTTAGAAAAAGGTAGATCTTGGCAACAATATTTCCTATATCCGTTACTCTTTCAGGAGTATATTTATGCACTTGCTCATGATCATGGTTTAAATGGTTTGATTTTTTATGAACCCATAGAAGTTTTTGGTTATGATAATAAATCTAGTTTATCACTTGTAAAACGTTTAATTACTCGAATCTATCAAAAGAATTCTTTAATTTCTTCGGTTAATTATTCTAACCAAAATTTATTTATTGGTCACACTCACAACATTTTTTTTTATTCTCATTTTTATTCTCAAATTATATCAGAAAGTTTTGCAATTATTGTGGAAATTCCATTTTCCTTGCGATTAGTATCTTATTTAGAAAAAAAAGAAATACCAAAATATCATAATTTACGATCAATTCATTCAATTTTTCCTTTTTTAGAGGATAAATTTTTGCATTTAAATTATGTTTTAGATATACTAATACCTCATCCCATCCATATGGAAATCTTGGTTCAAATCCTTCAGTGCGGGATTCAAGATGTTCCCTTTTTACACTTATTGCAATTCTTTCTTCACGAATATCATAATTGGAATAATCTCTCCATTACTCAGAAGAAATCTATTTATGTTTTTTCGAAAGAAAATAAAAGATTTTTTTGGTTCCTATATAATTCTTATGTATTTGAGTGCGAAATTTTATTAGTGCTTATTCGTAAACAATCCTCTTATTTA